AAAAAGTCATGTCTATTTACCCTTGGAGAATTTAAAAATACACTTGATTTCGAAAAATTCATATATATTTGCCCTTGTAGAAATTAAAAATACCCTTGTTTTCGAAAAATTCATTTCTATTTGCCCTTGTAGAAATGAAAAATACCCTTGTTTTCGAAAAATTCATTTCTATTTACCCTTGTAGAAATGAAAAATACTGTATCATATTTTTTATGTACTAAAAAAAGTTATCTTGGCTAAGATAAACTTTTTTAGTACGCTACAGAAAATACTGTATCATATTTTTTATGTACTAAAAAAAGTTATCTTGGCTAAGATAAACTTTTTTAGTACGCTACAGAAAATACTGTATCATATTTTTTATGTACTAAAAAAAGTTATCTTGGCTAAGATAAACTTTTTTAGTACGCTACAGAAAATACTGTATCATATTTTTTATGTACTAAAAAAAGTTATCTTGGCTAAGATAAACTTTTTTAGTACGCTACAGAAAATACTGTATCATATTTTTTATGTACTAAAAAAAGTTATCTTGGCTAAGATAAACTTTTTTAGTACGCTACAGAAAATACTGTATCATATTTTTTATGTACTAAAAAAAGTTATCTTGGCTAAGATAAACTTTTTTAGTACGCTACAGAAAATACTGTATCATATTTTTATGTTTAATAGATTTAAACTATTTCCTAAAGTATCAAAAACTTTTATACATATTATAATAAAACATAAAAAGATAAGCTAAATAAGCTAATGGGTTCATACCTCATTTATAAAGGTTCTAGTCCTTTTCTTTTTAATTTTTAAATTCTTTAAACTTTTATTTTTCAGTACACTAATTACTGGGTCATTAATCTCAATTTCATCTCTCTCATGATTTAGTACATGAATTGGTTTAGAAATTAATCTTCTAAGATTTATCCCACTTATGAAAACTCCTAGAAATAAATATTCTTCAGAAAGTATTTCAAAATACTTCATGACACAAGCTATAGCTTCATTTATTTTATTGTTTTCTATTATTATATTTACTAATTCAAAAGTATTTAACATAGACCTTACTAATTTAACCTCAATTTTAATAAGTTCAGCCATTTTTATAAAAATAGGAGCAGCTCCCCTACATTTTTGGTTCCCTGAAGTAGCAAGAGGAATCTCATGAAACTCGAACCTTATCCTCTTAACCTGACAAAAACTAGCCCCTATAATCATCCTATCTTATATAAGATTGATACCTAGATTAATAATTATATTTATTTTATCATCAAGAATCATTGGAAGATTACTTGGCCTAAACCAAACCTGCATACGAAAAATTTTAGCATACTCATCAATTAATCATATTAGATGAATAGTCTCATCTTTAATATGCTCTATCAACACTTTCTTAATTTATTTTACTATCTATTCATTTATAAACTTAGTAATTATTAATAATCTCAAAATATGAAAAATCTCATTTATATCACAAATTAATATAATAAAAAACAACCCCCAAAAATTAGTATTCGTTATAAACCTATTCTCTTTAGGGGGACTTCCACCCTTTGTAGGATTTATTCCTAAATGAATAACAATTAATCAATTAAGTAATAACTCCATATTCTTCTTAACAACTATGTTAATTATTTTTACATTAATCACTTTATTTTTTTACTTACGAATTTCATTTTCTAGACTAACCCTCTATACAAATAATACAATCTTTAACTTAAATAAAAATAATATCTACCAAAGAATTATTCTACTATTATCCACACCTATTATCGTAATCATATCAAGAATAATAACCTAAAATAAAAGAATTTAAGTTATAAAACTATAGACCTTCAAAGTCTAAAATAAAGACAATAAATCTTTAATTCTTAAATTACAGAAAAGATTTCACCTTTGAATTTGCAATTCAATATCATTATTGACTATATAATTGATAAAAAAGAATTAATCTTGTTAATAAATTTACAATTTATCGCCTTATACTCAGCCATTTTACCGAACAAATGATTATACTCAACAAACCATAAAGATATTGGAACTTTATATTTTATTTTTGGAGCCTGATCAGGAATAGTGGGAACCTCTCTTAGAGTCATTATTCGAACAGAACTAGGAACCCCTGGAAGCCTAATTATAGATGACCAAATCTTCAATACAGTAGTAACTGCTCATGCTTTTATTATAATTTTCTTTATAGTTATACCAATCCTAATTGGAGGTTTTGGAAATTGATTAGTACCACTAATATTAGGAGCCCCTGATATAGCATTCCCACGATTAAATAATATAAGATTTTGACTTCTCCCACCTAGATTAACTCTACTATTAATAAGAAGAATTATTGATAAAGGAGCAGGAACAGGATGAACTGTCTACCCCCCTCTAGCAACTAATATTGCTCATGAAGGAGCTTCAGTTGACTTAGCAATCTTTAGATTACATATATCAGGAGTTTCCTCAATTCTCGGAGCAATTAATTTTATCTCAACAATTATTAATATACACCCCTCAGGAATAAAGCCTGAGCAACTTTCCCTATTTACATGAGCAGTTAAAATTACAGCCATTCTTCTTCTTCTTTCTCTACCTGTTTTAGCTGGTGGTATTACCATACTATTAACCGACCGAAACATTAATACATCATTTTTTGATCCAGCAGGAGGAGGAGATCCAATCTTATATCAACATCTATTTTGGTTTTTTGGACACCCAGAAGTTTATATTTTAATTTTACCAGGATTTGGTATAATTTCACACATTATCAGACAAGAAAGAGGTAAAAAAGAAGCATTCGGAGTACTAGGAATAATCTATGCTATAAGAGCTATTGGATTACTAGGATTCCTAGTATGAGCTCACCATATATTTACTGTAGGAATAGATGTAGATACACGAGCCTATTTCACATCAGCTACAATAATCATTGCAGTACCCACTGGTATTAAAATCTTTAGTTGATTAGCAACTTACCATGGGACCCAAATTTCAGCTAGACCTAGATCATTATGAGCTTTAGGATTTCTCTTCCTATTTACAATAGGGGGATTAACAGGAGTCGTTTTAGCTAATTCCTCTCTAGATATCATCCTTCATGACACATACTATGTAGTAGCCCATTTTCATTATGTTTTATCAATAGGAGCAGTATTTGCTATTATAGCAGGATTAGTACAATGATTCCCATTATTTACAGGATTAACATTAAATAATAAATACTTAAAAACTCAATTTATTGCCATATTCATTGGGGTAAATATAACGTTTTTCCCACAACATTTCCTAGGATTAAGAGGAATACCTCGACGATACTCAGATTACCCTGATGCATATATAATATGAAATATTATTTCCTCAATTGGAAGACTAATCTCATTACTTAGAATTCTATTCTTTATCTTCATTATATGAGAAAGATTTTCAGTAAAACGATTATCAATTACATCTCTAAATATATCATCCTCAATTGAATGATTACAAAAATTCGCCCCAGCAGAACATAGCTATAATGAATTACCTGCTATTGCATCATATTTCTAATATGGCAGAATAGTGCATTGGACTTAAACCCCAATTATAAAGATTAAATCTTTTTTTAGAAATCGCAACATGAAAAACTCTCCTTCTTCAAGACAGTTCATCCCCACTAATAGAACAACTACTATTCTTTCACGACCACACTCTATTAATTCTAATTATTATTACAATCTTGGTTGGTCAAATACTATTTTCAATATTATTTAATAATTTCATTAACCGATTTTTACTTGAAGGTCAACTAATTGAAATAATCTGAACCATTTTACCAGCCTTAATTCTAGTAATTATTGCTCTCCCATCCCTACGATTACTTTACATTCTAGATGAAAACCTTAATCCTATAATTACAATTAAAACAATTGGACATCAATGATATTGATCTTATGAATATTCAGATTATAAAAATATTGAATTTGACTCATATATAATTCCATTTAATGAAATAAAACCATTTAGATTCCGACTACTAGATGTAGATAATCGACTAGTTATTCCATTCAACACACAAATTCGAATTTTAACTACTTCAACTGATGTAATTCATTCATGAACCATCCCATCCTTAGGAGTAAAAATTGATAGAGTACCTGGTCGATTAAATCAAACAAATCTATTAATTAATCGAACAGGACTATTATTTGGTCAATGTTCAGAAATTTGTGGGGCAAATCATAGTTTTATACCTATTACCATTGAAAGAATTAAAACTGACTCATTCTTAAAATGAATTACTAACAATTAATTTCATTAGATGGCTGAAAGCAAGCACTGGTCTCTTAAACCATATTATAGTAAATTAGCTCTTACTTCTAATGAAAAATTTAGTTAAAATTATAACATTAGCTTGTCAAGCTAAAATAATTAATAAAATTAATAATTTTTAATTCCACAAATAGCACCAATTAGATGAATTACATTATATATATTCTTTACAATTTTATTCTTAATAATATGTATTGTAAATTATTATATTTTCCTATACAATCCAACAAATAAAATTGTAAAACAAGCAATAAATTATTCCTGAAAATGATAGCAAACTTATTTTCATCTTTTGACCCATCTTCATTTCCTATTCTATCCTTAAACTGATTAAGAACACTACTAATTTTTATAGTACCATCAATATTTTGATTAATCCCCTCACGATGAAACTATTTATGAATTAAATTAATTATACTAATACATAATGAATTTAAAATCTTAATTAAGTCTCCTGTAAATAAAGGAAGAACTTTAATATTTACAAGATTATTTACATTCATTATAATAAATAATTTTATAGGACTTTTTCCATATATTTTTACTAGTTCTAGACATATAACCCTTACCTTAACTTTAAGACTACCATTATGAATTAGATTTATAATTTTTGGATGAATTAATAATACTACCCATATACTAGCACATCTAGTTCCTCAAGGAGCACCTAGAGCTCTACTCCCATTCCTAGTAATTATTGAAACAACAAGTAATATTATTCGGCCAGGAACCCTGGCTATTCGTCTAACTGCCAATATAATTGCTGGACATCTTCTTTTAACCTTATTAGGTAATTCTGGACCTTCATTAAGAACTTCTCTTTTATCAATCCTAATTATTGCTCAAATTCTTCTTTTAACTTTAGAATCAGCTGTTGCTATCATTCAAGCATATGTATTTTCTATTCTAGTAACTCTATACTCAAGGGAAGTAAATTAATGAAACAAAATCATCCATTTCACCTAGTAAACCAAAGACCATGACCTCTAGTTACATCTTTAAGAGTATTTACTATATTAATAGGAGTAATCAAATGATTTCATATATTTAAAACAAATCTACTTCTAATAGGATTAATCTTAACTATTTTATCATCTTACCAATGATGACGAGACATTACACGAGAAAGAACATTTCAAGGACACCATACAATAAAAGTAGCAAGAAGTTTAAAATGAGGTATAATTTTATTTATTATCTCAGAAATCTTTTTCTTTTTAGCATTTTTTTGAGCATTCTTTCATTCAAGACTATCTCCAACAATTGAACTAGGAATAAATTGACCTCCTAAAGAAATTATCCCCTTTAACCCTTTAGAAATTCCTTTATTAAATACATTAATCTTATTAACATCAGGACTAACAATCACATGATCACATCACAGATTAATAGAAAATAACTTTAATCAAGCCCTACAAAGACTATTATTAACAGTTCTTTTAGGATTTTATTTTTCCATACTACAAGGATTCGAATATATAGAAGCACCTTTTTCTATCGCTGATAGAGTATACGGATCATGTTTCTATATAACAACTGGACTACATGGGTTACATGTAATTGTAGGATCTTCCTTTTTATTAATTTGTCTAATTCGACTTTATAAAAATCACTTTTCATCAATTCATCACTTTGGATTCGAAGCAGCAGCTTGATACTGACATTTTGTAGATGTAGTTTGACTATTCCTTTATATCTCAATCTACTGATGAGGTAGATAAATTACTTATATAATATATTAATTATATATGACTTCCAATCATAAAATCTAAGCCATTTAGTATAAGTAATTTTTAGAATTATAATAACATCTACAATTATTAGAGCAATCATTATAATCATAGTAATTTTACTAAATATATTATCAAAAAAATCCTTCTATGACCGAGAAAAAATAAGGCCCTTTGAATGTGGATTTGACCCTAAAAACTCAGCTCGCCTACCATTCTCTCTTCATTTTTTTTTAATTGCAATTATTTTTGCAATTTTTGATGTTGAATTAACACTATTCCTCCCCTTAGTATTACTAAGGAAGAGTTTAGATATTTTCAATCTTATGTTATTAATTTCTATTTTTTCATTTATTTTATTATATGGTCTATTTCATGAATGAAACCAAGGAGCCCTTACATGAGTAAAATAGGATAATAGTTTAAAAAAAACATTTAATTTGCATTTAAAAATTATAATCAATTATTTATCTTGAATGAAAAACAAATAAATTGTATTTAGTTTCGACCTAAAATATTGGTGTTGACCCGCCTTCATTCTCCTCTCTCTTCTCCTCTCTTCTCCTCTCTCTTCTTCTCTCTCTTCTTTCCTTTTTTCAAAATACATTAATTGAAACCAAAATAGAGGTATATCACTGTTAATGATAATAATGGAAAATTCCCAATTAAAGGATTAAGTTAATCAAGATAAAGCTTCTAACTTTTTTCTTAAGCAGTGAAATTCTGTTTTTAATCCTGCTTAAATAGTTTAAAAAACATAGTATTTTCATTGCTAAATTGGAGAATTTTTTCCTTTAAGTACTTAAAAGTTTTCAACTATCTTAGTATCTTCAATACTATGCTCTACTATTGAGCTATTTAAGTAAAACACTAAAAGCATTAAACCAATAAATAAAATAAAAATTAAAAAATAAATCTTTACATGATTTAATCTGTAAATCTGCATATTCTTTGTCAACCAAGATAAAAAAAATCTAATACCTCTTTTACCATAATATTCAAACCAACCATGATCTATATCCTTAAAATACTTCTTTCCCATAAATAAAAAAGGCTTAGAAATACCAATAGTAGATAATACTGGTATATTCCACATGCCAGAAATAAATATAATTAACTTATACTTTTTAACTCCCCCATAAAAAAATATTAATTTATATATTTCATTTCCTATTAAAAATCCAATTAATACTAAAAAACAGGTCATCAATTTTATACTAATAGGTAAAAAAATGAAATAAGGTGAAGGAAAGAAAGATCAAGAAAAAAATCTCCCTATAAATACCACAAAAAAAATTAAACCAATTATTCTCTTATTCATAATTATATTATTTTTTTCTCTTAATGAACATAAAGAAGAAACGTTATAATCGCCAAAAAAAATAAAATAAGATAAACGCATAGAATAACAGGCAGTTAAACCAATAGATACAAAAAAAATTAAATATACTAATCATCCTGACACTCTTATAGATAAAAACTCGGCAATTAAATCCTTAGAATAAAATCCCGCTAAAAATGGGATTCCGCATAAAGCAAGATTTCTTACACCTATACATATACATGTTACAGGCAAATAATAAACTTGCCCCCCCATAAAACGAATATCTTGGGTATCACTTAAATTATGAATAATCACCCCAGCTCTTATAAATAATAAAGCTTTAAATAAAGCATGGGCCAAAAGGTGAAAAAATGCTAATTTAGATCCACCCACACATAAAATTGTAATTATTAAACCAAGTTGAGATAAAGTAGATAAAGCAATAATTTTTTTTAAATCTCATTCAAAATTTGCTGATAATCCCGCCATAAACATAGTAAATAAAGATAAATATAATAGTAAATCTATAATAATTATAGGAATAACATCTCTAATTCGAATTAATAAATAAACTCCGGCTGTAACTAAAGTAGATGAATGGACTAAAGAGGAAACAGGGGTAGGAGCTGCTATAGCAGCTGGAAGTCATGATGAAAAAGGAATTTGAGCTCTTTTAGTAATCGCTGCAAGAACCAAAAATACAACTACTACCTCTATGTCTAAATAATAAAATAAAAAATTTCATCTACCGGTATTAGCCCCCAATAAAGCAATAGATATTAAAATAGCAGCATCCCCCACTCGATTAGATAGTGCAGTAAGCATTCCTGCATTAAAAGATTTTACTCTTTGATAATAAATAACCAAGGCATAAGAAACTAATCCTAAACCATCCCAACCAACTAAAATAGAAACCAAATTTATTCTAATAATTAATATTATTATTGAAAATACAAATATAATCATTAAAAAAATAAAACGTTTTAAAAAAATATCCCCTAATATATATTCTTTACTATAATTAAAAATTAAACTAGAAATATACATAACAAATCTTATAAATAAACATGATATTCAATCAATATAAAAAACAACATCAAAACTTATATGTACTAAATATAATAAATTAAATTCTAAAAACAAATCAAAATTCAAAAATGAAAAAACTAATCTTATTATAAATATTGTAAAAGACAAACCTATTAAAACATGGGAAAAAACTGTACAATAAAAAATTACCTAAAATATAAACAAATATACTCCCAATTCCACAAATTAGTGTTCTAATTAAACTATTTAAGTAAATTCAACATGTAAATAATTCTCCCTTCAAAAACAATAAATTAAGAGGAACTCAATGTAAAAATAGTAAAAAATACTCACGCCTATTAATCTGACTAATAGAATAAAGACCAGAATAAAATTGACCATGCTGAGTAAAAGAATATAAAAATAAAGAATAAACACCTCTGTAAAAAACAAGAAAAAATAAAAATATTATAAAATAATTTCTGTATAAATAAATAGAATTAATAAGAATAATCTCTCTAACAAGATTTAAAGATGGGGGGGCAGATATATTAGAAGAACATAACAAAAATCATCATAAAGATAAGCTAGGTATAATATTTATAAACCCCTTATTTATATATATTCTACGCCTATGAGTACGCTCATAAAGTAAATTAGCAATGCAAAAAAGACCAGAAGATCTTAAACCATGGGCTAATATTAATCTCAATGCCCCCCAAGATCCCCACAGATTATAAGTTAAAATACCAGCCAAAGCAACTCCTATATGAGATACAGAAGAATATGCAATTAATATCTTTATATCACTCTGACGAAGACAAATTAAAGAAATAAACACTGCTCCTACAATAGAAATCAAAATAAATACTAAATTAAATTTTATACCTACTACAAACAAAATTTTTCTTAAACGAAGAAGACCATATCCCCCTAGCTTTAGTATAACACCAGCTAAAATTATTGAACCAGAAACAGGGGCCTCAACATGAGCTTTAGGTAACCATAAATGAACAAAAAATATTGGAATCTTAACTAAAAATACTAAACTCAAACAAAAATATAAAAACACATTATTTAAACTTCTTAAAAAATAAATTTCTAAACTAAAATTTTGAAAATCAAGAAAAAAAATTCCTACCATTATAGGTAAAGAAACTAATAATGTATAAAATAATAAATACATACCTGCTATAATACGTTCAGGTTGATTACCTCACCCAATGATTAAAATTAAAGTAGGAATTAAACTCACTTCAAAAAACAAATAAAATACAAATAAATTTAAAGAACTAAAAGTAATTACTAATCTAAATAAAAGAATTAAAACAACAAATGTAAATACATTTTTATAAATTTTTAATTTATTAATTTCTCCCCTTGCCAAAAGTATTAAAAAACAAATTCATAATCTTAACCTAATTAAAGCAAATGATAAAAGATCAAATCCCATATTACATGAAATATATAAAACATTAGGACCAAACCTTATCTTTAAAAAAGCTAAAAATGATAAAATTAAACCACAATAAATAGAAAATCAAAATCTTACAGAAAAACAAATTAAAATTAATCCTGTTAATATTAAAATTAAATCCATCTACCACAAATTATCAAAAACTATAACTATATCAACTCCATGAGTACGGATTAAAATAACTAACAAAGTTAAACCCAAAGCCCCCTCGCAAACTCTTAATGACAAATAAATCATATTAATAAACCTTTCAGAACTAAATTGAACAAAATATAAAAATATAAGTATATAAATTGATAGTACTATAGCTTCCAGACTAATAAGTATTAAAAGAAAATGCTTATTTCTTAAAATATAAGAGATCAATCCTGAAATAAAAAGAATAGCAAAAGAATAGGAGTCAAAATTTAAAAACATTATCATTATTAAGTTTTAATAATTTAATTAAAATATTGGTCTTGTAAACCAAAAATAAGAGAAATCTTTTAAAACATCAGAAAAAGAAAACCCTCTATCTTTAATCTCCAAAACTAATATTTTAATTAAACTATTTTCTGAAATTTCTATTATTCTACTTATAACACCTATATTTTCTATTCTTTTTATATTTTTTTCTAGACCCCTATCTAAAGGCTATATATTACTTTTATTAACAATCTCAACATCTTTATCATCTAGATTAATATATCTAAACGCCTGATTTGGATACATTCTATTTCTAGTAATAGTAGGAGGAATACTAGTAGCCTTTATTTATATAACAAGAGTAGCCTCCAACGAAAAATTCATATTCCCAAGAATTAGTATAATAAGAATTACAGTATTATTAATAACAATAACCATTATTTTAGTATATATATTTAACCTAACCAATGATTATTCTTTTTACTCAACCATAAACAACAGTCAAGAAATAATAACACCAAAATTATCCCTTTTTACTAATAAAATCTTTAGATGACCCCTCCTTCAGCTCCCTATTGCTTTAATAAGATATTTATTTCTAACATTAATTATAGTAGTTAAAATAACTGATTTCTCAAAAGGACCAATTCGACAAAAATAATGATAAAAATAGTAAAAAAAAACCCCCTATATAAAATTATAAATAATTCATTTATTAATCTTCCTACCCCAGTAAATATTTCTTCAATATGGAATTTTGGAAGATTACTCGGTCTATGTCTTTTAATTCAAATCATCACAGGATTATTTCTAGCTATACACTATTGTCCTAATATTGATCTAGCATTCAATAGAGTTGCCCATATTTGTCGTGATGTAAATTATGGGTGACTCTTACGTACTCTTCATGCCAATGGGGCATCATTTTTTTTTATTTGTCTTTATACTCATATTGGACGTGGGATTTATTACAGATCATATAATTTTATAGAAACATGAATATCAGGAGTAACAATATTTTTTCTAGTAATAGCAACTGCCTTTCTAGGTTATGTTTTACCTTGAGGTCAAATATCATTCTGAGGAGCTACTGTAATTACTAACCTAGTATCAGCTATTCCCTATTTAGGAAACTTTATTGTTCAATGAATTTGAGGAGGATTTGCTGTTGATAATGCCACTCTTACACGATTCTTTGCATTTCATTTTATTCTACCCTTTATTGTTACAGCATTTGTTATTATTCACTTAATATTTTTACACCAAACTGGATCAAATAATCCAATTGGATGTTCTAGAAACATTGATAAGCTTCCTTTCCATCCATTCTTTACATTTAAAGACTTGGTAGGAGCAATCATTCTAGTAATATTATTAACAATCTTAACCCTTCAAACCCCTTACGCATTAGGAGATCCTGACAATTTTATCCCAGCAAATCCTTTAGTAACCCCTGTTCATATTCAACCAGAATGATATTTCCTATTTGCTTATGCTATTTTACGATCAATCCCCAATAAATTAGGTGGAGTACTAGCTCTAGTTATATCAATTGCAATCTTATATATCTTACCGTTTACTAATAAGAAAAAATTAATAAGAAACCAATTCTATCCTATTAACAAAATAATCTTCTGAACTCTACTAACAACCGTTCTACTTTTAACTTGAATTGGAGCTCGTCCTGTTGAAACTCCATATATTATAACAGGACAACTACTAACCATTATTTACTTCTCTATTTTTATATTAGATCCAATCCTTGCTAAAACATGAGATTCTATTTTATTTAAATAAGCTAATGAACTTGTATAAGTGTATATTTTGAAAGTATAAAAAAGAATAATAATAATTTCTATTAGCTTTATAAATAAAAGATTATTTTTTTTTCCAATAACATAACTTTGGAAAAAAAACCAAAGTACACTTAAATCTAATAACTTAAAAATAAGCATACAATGGAAACATAAAATATAAACATTAATAAAGAAACTGGAAGATAGCACTTTCATACTAAATATATCAATTTATCATAACGATAACGAGGTAAACTTCCACGTACCCAAATCCAAAAAAATGATACTAAAACTAATTTAAAAAAAAATAATAAAGAATTTAATATACCACCAAAAATAACTATAGTACAGAACATTCTTATAAATAAAATTCTAGCATATTCAGCTAAAAAAATTATAGCAAATCCTCCTCTTCTGTATTCAACATTAAAACCAGAAACCAATTCTGACTCCCCCTCAGCAAAATCAAATGGAGAACGATTAGTTTCAGCAAGCAAAGAAACTAACAATATTACCCCTAAAGGAAAAAAAATAAACAAAAATCAAACATTTTCTTGATAAAAAACAAAATCAATTAGTTTAAAACTAAAAACATAAAAAAGAAAAGATAATATAATTATAATTAATCTTACTTCATAAGAAATTATTTGAGCAATAGACCGTAATCTTCCTAATATTGCATAACTTGAATTGGAAGATCATCCAGCTACAATAATAGAATACACCCCTAAACTTATTACTCTTATAACAAAAAGAAATGACAAATTAAAGCTTAAATTATTAGAAAAATAAGGTATACCAACCCACAACAAAATAGCTAAAAAAAAATTAACTAAAGGTGAAAAATAAAAAATAACCAAATTTGAACTAATAGGCAAAGATTGCTCTTTAGTAAATAATTTAATTGCATCACTAAAAGGCTGTAATAATCCAATAAAACCTATTTTATTAGGGCCCTTACGACAATGAATATATCCTAAGACCTTACGTTCCAATAAAGTTAAAAAGGCAACTCCTACTAAAACACAAATAATTTGAATCAAATTGGTCAACATAATTAAAATTAAATCTTTAAGTATCAAGTATTACTTATAGTTCTATAAAACTACATAAAAAGATTCTAAATCTATCACACTATTCTGCCAAAGCAATAATAGAATTCTAATTCAAACTAATTTAGTAAATTTTTGGTCCTTTCGTACTAAAAAATTTTATAATCATAAAGATAGAAACCAACCTGGCTCACGCCGGTCTAAACTCAGATCATGTAAAATTTTAAAGGTCGAACAGACCTAATAGTTTAGCTCCTCCACCAAACCTTAATTTTAATCCAACATCGAGGTCGCAAACTCTCTTTTCGATATGAACTCTCAAAGAAAATAACGCTGTTATCCCTAAGGTAATTTTTTCTTATAATCTTTACAAAGGATCAAATATTTACATATCAGTAAAATCACCAAAAAAAAGTTTATTAAATTTTTCAATCACCCCAACCAAATAAATTAATCAAATAAAAAAAAATATTCTTATTGCTCTTTCTAATCAAATTATAAAACTCTATAGGGTCTTCTCGTCTTTTATAAATATTTATGCCTTTTAACAAAATAATAAAATTCTAATAAATTTTAACAGAGACAGTTTTTTCCTCATCCAACCTTTCATACAAGCTTCCAATTAAGAAACTAATGATTATGCTACCTTTGCACGGTCAGTATACCGCGGCCATTTAAAAAATCATTGGGCAGGCTAGACCTTAAATTATAATCAAAAAGCCATGTTTTTAATAAACAGGTGAGAAAAATATTTGCCGAATTCCTTTATTAAACCTTTACTTAAAGTAAATTAATAAATCTAGTTATACTAATTCTATCATTTTTTCTAAACAAGAAAAATTATAATATAAATTTTAATAAAAAACATAAATAAATTTAATAAATCTTACCAACAAACAACCAAGAAATAACTCCCTTAAACAGAAACTTCAAATCCTATTCATTTATTTGACATTATAAAACTATATTTATATAAATTTTACCTAAAGCTCAACCCCTAGGTAATCACTCTTATTAAACATCTCACTATATAATAAAAAAGATATTTAAATAATAAAAAATTAAATTTTTTTCTTAAAAAACTAGATATATTTAGAATCGAATAGCATTTCACTTCAATTTAATTATTAATAATATTGTTGCTACAATAAAAACATAACTTAAATAGCTCTTCTAAATTCGAGAAATTTGAAATTTCAATCTATTTTTAATAGACCCTGATACACAAGGTACAAAACATAAATTTTTCTTTTAATACAAAATAAAATTTCTTTCACAATACTAATACTCTATATCTAATATTATTTTTTCTATAAATCTACTAAAAACAAAAATTACTTTCTTTACGTAACTTACCCGATAAATTAATAGATATTTACTTTTTCAAACTACATCTATTAAAACAATCTCTTTAATGTAAATAAAACGCTTCTAGAAAAGCTTTAATTTGTCTTCTAGAGACACTTTCCAGTACATCTACTATGTTACGACTTATTCCACTTTAAGGTGAAAGCGACGGGCGATATGTACATATTTTAGAGCTAAAATCATTTTTCAAATATTCGTAAAAAATTACTTTCAAATCCATTTTATAGAATTTTTTCAACTCCCTAACCATCAATAATATTAATGTAATCCATCTCTTCTTAAATATAAGCTACATCTTGACTTGATATCCTTTTCTTAAAACTCATGAATATTTAAATTCAATAGAAATATTCAAACCACAGCGATATGTAAGCTAAAAATTTAAGTAACTTTAATCGTGGAATATCAATTACAGGACAGATTCCTCTGAATAGACTAAAATACCGCCATCTTTATTAATTTTCAAGAACTTAACTACTAATAATTTAGGTTTACAATTTTAATTTTTATAATAGGGTATCTAATCCTAGTTTTTAATAAAATTTCCTAGCCTCAACCTCATAAATATAAGCCCTCTATATTTTAAGATTTCACCCAATAAAATATAATTAAACCTTTTTGCCCTTTGTTTAACTATACCCAGTAAAATTCTATTGCATAATTTGTGTAACCGCAACTGCTGGCACAAATTTTGTTTATACTAAAAACCCCTTCTATATCTCGGCCCCCCGAATATTTAATATTAGAAACTGCCCAATCATTTCTTCCATATTATCAAAATATCCCTTTTTTCTCGCCAAAACTTGCATCTTACCCTAGATTTTTTAGAACCCTAAAGCTAAAAAACTTTTATAGTGCGCGCACGATTATAACATTATTTTAATTTATTAATAATAAAATATATTATAGTAAATTTAAAATAAAATTTATTTTATATATATAAATAATTATAAAATAAGTTTATTCTAGAGTAAAATAAGGGAATTTTTTTTTTTTTTTCATATATTATTTATTTATATATAAATAATTATTACATATATATATATATATATATTATACACATATATATAATATTTTATATTAATTTTAATTTTTAATAAATAAGTTATTATATATATATATATTATTATTATTATATATATGTATATAAATTATATATATTATATATATTATTATTATTATATTTTTATAAATAAATATTTAATATATAATATATATAAACATTACTTAATTATATGTATATATATAATTATATTATAATTAAATTTTAATATATATATATATAATATGTTATTTATACATTAACTATATATAATTCTATATTAATTAAAATTTAATATATATATATAAATTTATGTAACTTATGCATTAACTATATATAGTTCTATATTAATTAAAATTTAATGTACTTATAAATAGTTATGTCATTTTTCTTTTTACCTTTTATTAACTTATACATGATCTACTAGATCCAAATAAGCTTATCCATACGGTAAACCAATAAGTTTTTGTTAACGGACATTTTTTTGAAAAAAAATTTTTTTCAAAAAAAAATACTTGAAATTTACTATGATCAAAAAATCGACCCTCGAAAATTTTCAAAAATTTCAAAAAATGGCAAAAAACGCCATTTTTTGGCACTTTTTTTGCAATTTTTTTGAAATTTTTGCAAAAAATTTTTCAAAAATCGAACTCAAACAAAATTTACACTATAAAGTAAACTTAATGTTATTGACAAAAAAGCTAATGAATAATTTTATTAAATTTTTAATAAAGTGCCTGACTAAAGGGCTATCTTGATAGGATAGATAATGTGAATTTCACCTTTATTAAAATAAAGAAAATGCCCTTGTTTTCGAAAAATTCATTTCTATTTGCCCTTGTAGAAATGAAAAATGCCCTTGTTTTCGAAAAATTCATTTCTATTTGCCCTTGTAGAAATGAAAAATACCCTTGTTTTCGAAAAATTCATTTCTATTTGCCCTTGTAGAAATGAAAAATACCCTTGTTTTCGAAAAATTCATTTCTATTTGCCCTTGTAGAAATGAAAAATGCCCTTGTTTTCGAAAAATTCATTTCTATTTGCCCTTGTAGAAATGAAAAATGCCCTTGTTTTCGAAAAATTCATTTCTATTTGCCCTTGTAGAAATGAAAAATACCCTTGTTTTCGAAAAATTCATTTCTATTTRCCCTTGTAGAAATGAAAAATACCCTTGTTTTCGAAAAATTCATTTCTATTTGCCCTTGTAGCAATGAAAAATGCCCTTGTTTTCGAAAAATTCATTTCTATTTGTCCTTGTAGAAATGAAAAATACCCTTGTTTTCGTAAAATTAATTTTTATTTACATTTGTAGTAAAGATAAATATTTTATTTTATTTTTTATGTATTAATAAAAGTTAT